CTATGCTATCCATTTCCCGCCCACCTCCCTAAAGCTAAAGAGGAATATCCCTTTCAATTCACCTGATGCGGACTCGTATGCTTCGTAGTAAAAACCTTCCTTTATCGCTGGCAAGCTCTCCTCTGTATGCTTTGGTGAATACCATAAGCTGATTTCTCCTTTATGGTATGGAAAAACAGTTGGAAAGGGTCGACATAGCCTATCTTTGACCTGCTACCTCATATGAGATTGAATCGGTCGGGTCAGAAAGAGTTGGAGCAGAAGCCCTAGCTTTGGGAAAGACCGGATCAGAACATGAATTTCTGGGCATACTTAGTACACCACCAAAGTCGGTACTCTTTCTTCCTCATCTGAGGAATGGGCCAAGCCGATCCGTTGTTGGCTCAGAAAGTGCATTTGCTAGTTCGAAAGACGGGTGCAAATGGGATTTCAAATGATTCTTCTGTTTCGGAGCATGCTGCGCAGACTCACTTGGTAAATAGCCTTCCCTAAACCTAAAAGAGGCAAGGTGCTCACACATGAAATTCCCTGTTTTTAAACAAATATCCAATGTATGTTTTATGCCATACTTGGGCAAAGTAATCGAGACTATATCCATCACCAGGAAGAAGCGAAGCCAGAATTTCTGTAGGATAAGCCTGAGATATCTAGTACAGTAACAGTGGTCGAATTGCTGCATAGCCTGGTTCCCTATAATACGAATTTGCCAAATCCTAGTTCTCAAGTTAGCGCACCATTGAGGTAAATATTAGTAGGCACACAGGCAGCCCGTTGCAAGGAAGGAAAGAGCAAGAGCTAGGGCTAAGTGCTCGAGTTACGGTTGTTGACTCGGAATTGTAAGCCGAAGAAGCATTCCTGTGACCTTCACTCTTGATGGTTGAATGTTCACAAGACATGTGACCATGACTTATAGAAATGCGAAGATTTTTTAGGTCTCCCGTGAATGAAGTGAAAGAGAAGTCGCCTCTCCCGAAACCGCAGCAGTTAGCTCTTTTCCCTGAGCTGAGGGTATGACAGAACTTGGAGTTGCCGCTCTTGGTGCTTTGGCATTTGCAATAGGAAGTTGAGTAGGGGCATGCCTTAAGGAAAGGACTCAGTCTGTCGGGTATCTATCAACATATAGAGATCTTGCCTCTGTCGCTGCATAGAGTTATCTTCCTATTCAATCACCTTTCAATCTCCGAGTTCGAAGGGTAGAACAAGGGAAGGTCAAGGCTTTCCTCTCACTACTCTTTCCACGGCAAAGTCAGCATCTTAGCCCGAAGAGCAAGGATTTCTTCCTCTGCGTCTGCTGCTATTGATGCGTCCGCTGCCATTGACTCTTTTTTTTTGAGTAAGATCAGTAGGCGAGAAGCTCACATCCGGCTCCATAGAAGGAAAGGAAAGATCAGAGTCATCTTATCTTGACTACTCCCTAGAAGGCATAACTCTTAACGATGCTTTGAATAGCCCATTCAATAGATTTGCCTTGTGAGATGGGAAAGCTTAATAGAGTGACCAAGCCAAGACCTTAGACGAAGAGAGTGTCCAGGCCAAGAAGTGAAATGAAAATGCCACATTGCTTAACACACTTACTTCGATTTTCTTTCCTCTACTTATTCCGCCCAACGAATCGGCTTTCCGCTCGACCAAATAGTCAAATGTCCGGTTAGGATATGTAGGGAAGAAGCTCCTAGCATATTTCAGGATGACTTTCGTTTTATATTCCAGTCTTGCAAGATCCGAATAGGATTGAAAGGCTATGAATGTCGAATGGTCCCATAGGCGCTTTCGCCCGCCTCCGAATCCAATTTTAGAGATCGGCCTACCTCTCCCGCCCTTCGATGAATGAATGACACCCACCCGAACCCAATTCCTTCTGAAGCGAGACCAACCCCACCATCGAATGACGTTAAGGGCGCCTTCCTGAAATCACTTCCTTCCCTTCTTCGGACCGCATTTGAAAAATTCGTCTTGTTTAAGCTTCCTTATGTTAACGTGAACAAATTCTTCTATGAGGGCCTCTCTGGAAGAAGAAGAGTGAACTGATAGAAATAGAAAAATGGCTTTAAGGAGTTCTCACTTCTGGATATGGGTTTCAACTCCGAGATTGATTTCTCAATCAACATCGATAAGGGCCTCCCACCCCTGGAGGTAATCCTCCGGATTACAGACTTCTCCAACAGGCGAGAATGCTGGTCCCGAATCCGGTTCCGGATCGGGGGAAACCACTGACTTTGCTACTACCTCCACTGGGTGGTCAATCAAATGGTGAAACTGCTGCGGGATTTTCCGCACTGAAACCAAAATTGCTGCTACTTTGATTCATATGCTGGTGGTGAGTCAAATGCGATTTCATAGACGGAGAGAACCAACCCGGCCAACCTACCAGGTTAGTTGCTCGGATGACTAACTCATACCCGCCCCCCGCGTTACCTAAACGGCAGTAGCATGTTGGCGTGGAGCTGGCGATCCACGGCAAAAAGGCTTGGGGGCTCTATGAATTTCATTTCCTGGCCCGGACTGACAATTTTCTTTTTCCTAATCTCGCATGATGGGGCGAAGGGAAGAGAGTCTCGAACCTGGCCAGTGAAATGTAAACTTAAAATGAAATAGAAAGGCAATGTCTTAGTCGAAGAGTCTTTATCCGCTGTAGATCAATGGGCTATAGTGAAATGGCCACATTCCCGATCCAATGCTATTGATCCAGGAGAGTTTACCGGGTAATGGGGCAACTGATGAACAAATTGGTTCAAGATCAACCACTGAAATTGCTGAGTCGACGAAGCCAACTGGCCCAGATACTGGCTTAGATGTTGCTACCTCTGCCGCTGGCCGCCCTTTTTTGTGGTGCTCTTGTTGCCTTCTCCACTGCTGATAGTTCGACCCGGTCAACTGGATATGACATTGGATCAGATGAGTTCATAGAAACCGGGTCAACTGCTGGTGTTACTACCATTGCAGAACCGCATTTCGATCTGGATCTATCACTTAAACATAAATAACCAGGACCGGGACCCCATCGAAAGTTTGTCTATCGTTTGCAAACTAATTCTAAATCATTTCCACTTCAGGGCTTTCCCATTCATCCCGGTAGTGCAAAGCGTTCGATCTAAAGGTCTTTTCAAGTGCAATCTTACAAATATCGGAAGGGGATCTTATTGAAACCTAGGTTGGCAGTTCCCTAGCCCCCCGCCCTACGCGATGAAGGAACCACTAAATCATCCCGTGATGCGAATAGCTGGAGCTGGATCGAGTGGAAAAGCATCTGTTATCAATTGGGGCATGAAGGCAATATTGCCCGTAGAAAAAAACTACCCAATGCTAACCTATGAGAATTTCTTCATCTCATTCTATGAGTCGGAAGTCACCAACCATCACTCTGAACTTACACATAATATATTGATCATCTCACTTCAACAAGCGATGAGCATAACAACATCACATTGACAACATTGAGATAATATAGTGAAAATGGAAAATCACTTTGATTCTGAATTTTGGTTGGATAGGACGGAGTAGTAAAAACTCCCTTTTACAAAGAAAGTATGCTTCCACTTTCTATGGATAACATATCTTTGAGACTCAAATAGTATGCCGTGCTTTCGCTCCGGATGGACTTTACGCCGAAACATAAAAAAAATGCCCTATAGAGTCTTTTTTTCCGGGGTCGATTAAAATCGAGATTGGAGAGAAGATTGAAGTGGCATCAACACAAAATGACTCCACAACTTAGAAAGATTCCATTTCTCATGCGCTCTTATCGCACCCTCGAGAATTCTGAGACCCGCTACTTAGTCCTCCATAGAGGGTGTCCATGGGATAAAATCTCCTCATGTTATCGCGTCCAGAAGTTCTTCCATCCATCCCTTCCCCAGGTCCTGAGGGAGTCTTTTCAACCATAGAGAAAGCGAATATGGCAGCAAGTTTCCAGCGTTCCGGTTTACTTCTTCTTCTTCCTTTGAATGCAAGTGGAGTTTATAATTGCATAAAAGGAGTCAAAGTAGTGGAAAAGTACATACCACTCTATCGATACCTTATAGAGATATATATTTTGACATTTTGACAGTTAGAAAGTTTCCTACTCTCTATACTCGGATTATAGATATATACTATCCTTATAGATAAAAACTCCCCGGAAATCCCATAAGCCGGTCTTCTATACAATGATATTGCCTGTGGACTAATATCACATACGTTATAGAAGGGGATATTTCTATCCCGGGTAAGGCATGGGGAGATACACACCACCAAGATACTTATAGAAGTGCCAACTCACTCTAAGTTATCTTAGCTTACCTTCTAAAGCTTGACTTCCATACGTTATCTTACGGAATAGCAGCTTAAACACCCTAGTAACTCTTACGAGATGCTAGCTAAGTAACTCTTACGAGATCCTAGCTAAGTCTTACCTAGTAACTCTTACGAGAAGACCCTAGCTATCTCTTACGAAATGATAGTCTCTGTTGTTCCGCTACGAAATTCAATCTTTCACATAATATCGTAAGTATCCTAGCGAAAAACTCGACTTCCGGGTGTGAGATCCTACTACGGTCGTAACATGATGACCATAGGGATTTCATTACTGGAGTTGGTGACTTCTGTTCCAAACTGAGTCAATGACGCGGGGTAGAGATCCCGAGGAAATGAAATTGATGGAACCAGTAGGTATTGATCTAAGCTTAGAACGGGGGTAGCCTACGAGCGAAGAACATCCTGAGCATAGGCTCGTAAGAGGGAAATGAATAGATGAGCTCCCCTTGCCTTGAAAGAAGCTAGCCGGTAGAAGCCATCCGTGAGCAAGAGAAGAGAAGAAGCAACAAGGGCAGGAGTGGTTGGTCACCTAGGAAAGAAATAGAATAGATTCTATTACCCCGAAACGAATATATAATATCTACCTTTAGCGCATATTTCCATTTCCTGCTTTGAAGAAAGGAAGCGAACAACCACCCTTTCTTGCCCCTTTGATTGGATTGATGAAGGCATCTTCCTTAACGGAAGAAAGGATAGTTAATATCGCACTTCCCGAGCGTAGGAAAGATGATACGGAAATTCATTCCGAGCTATGAAAAGGAAGTTCATTCCCGGCTAGGTTCTTCAAGAAAGAGGGCTAGGCCCAGGAGAGGAGATTCAGCTTCAATCGGAGATTTCCGCTGTTCAAGCTATCTCATCAGGTAATTCAGTAGTCGGTGATTCCCTTTGGGTACGAAAGAGGAATATTCTTCGCATCTCGAAATTCAAAGAAAGTCATCGACACGGAAACAGAGCTTCAAGCAAGATGTCCAGTAAGAGATGCTGACAGCAAGCATTCCATCGATCCCCCCATTCTGGCCTTTTGGACCGATATTAATCCTATTTACCTTTCGGGCGTGATAAGAAGTTTTTGGTCTTTCTCTTCTCCACGCGAAACTCTTAAATTAAGATGATTTTCATCATCTTTCGAGATGCGAAAAGGAAAGTACTTGACTTGAAGAGAAGAGTTTACTAGTTGACAATCAGATGAAAGAAAACTTTGTCATACTAACCTGGTCAAAACCTAGTGGCTTAATAGGACACACGAGGGAACGTCTTATAATCCCTAATTCCTTTTCCTTTCCAGCAAATAATTGGAATGTTTTTTAACATTTCACCCTTTTTACTGTACTAACTCTGTTTTGTCCTTTTTTGACTTTTTTTTCTTTTTCGACTTTCTAAATCAATAGCTTTCCTCAGTAGATCCGAATCTGCGGAAGAGCAAAACAAAGGCATAACCCCTTACATACTTCTCTAAACCTACTCTTCGGGGGATCCGACCAGTCGTAATGGAAGGAATGGATCTATCTCCTACTGCCTCTTCAAGTGGGAGTGATGGCGGGTAGATCCAAGAAGCCATAAGCCGTTTTGCTCTCTTGCTTGCTTTCATGTACACGTGTTACCTTTCCTCCTTGCTGTAGGGATCACCAGTAGAAAAGGCGGGTTGTTGAATTCATACACATCCCTCTTCATAGTTAAGGTCTTTTTCGAATTCTAAATGATTCAACCCTATCGGCGCCCACCACCAGTCCTTATTTTATTAGTAAGGGAATGAAGCCTGATCCTTTATTTCGATTGATCCCCGACCGGGTCCTGAAGCCGCATAGATAATTAGCTATTGGAACGAGAATGAGGACGATGAACCTGGTCAGTAGGCACCATGGATCTCCATCTCTTCCTCTCCCGATCTCCCTATGTTTGGTGGAGAGGAAAGTCGGGCAAAGATGATCCTGGTTGTAGCCTTCTTTTCTGATAGAGGGGAGTGAGAAAGAGTTCCATCCTTCATGAATGCATCAATTATCGTTCAGTCTAGTCGTCGGGGTTCATCTGGCAGTTCATTCGCCTCTTTTTCGGTATGAGAAAAACAAGCCCTCATTAATAGTGGGATATTTCTTATCCTAAGGAATAAGAAAAATAGGTCAATCAAAGCACTCATCTCCATCTTCCAGCCTTTCCTCTCCTACCAAAGGTGCTTACTCCGGGCATATGAGTTCTAGGTAAATCAATCGGGGGCTTGGCTTATCTTTTATGGCTTCTTCTGGCGGATGTTTCAAGGGAAACAGATCCAGATGCGGGACTCCTTTCAATCGGAGGAGAGAAAGCAGCAGAGAATCTTGCACCTCATCGGCACCAGAGACCGGAAAGACCACCAATTAACTAGAACCAGATCAGACCGAGGAGAAAGAGGAAAACACAGAAAAGACGATGATACCAAGAAAGAGGAAGACCTAAAAAGACCTTTCCAAGCGAAGATTCAAACCATGACACAGACTTCCAGAATGGCACGGTCTCTAGGACGAAGGGAGGAAAAGATAAGAGGGATAGTTCGTTCCCCTGCAGATGATACCCGGACGGAGATCAGTATGCATATGGAGATTCACGATGGTTCAGATTCGAGCAGCTAAACTAGTTACCGCCCCGTGGGAGAATACTTTTTCTATTCGTAGATCGGAGATTCTTAAAAGAGATTGTTTTTAGGAATAATGAATGTTAGCTGATCTGGTAATAACTTGAATCTTTAGGCCAAGTTAAAGACTTGGGTACTTTAACTTGTGGTTTTCATTTGTTGGCTAGGAAATTCAATTAGAAAATGACTTAGTATCATATCAGGAAAGGCTCTCCTATCTTTTTTAGACCATAGAGTCTTTTTTTTAGTAAAAAAGGATTTTGAAACTCTAAGCTTTCAATTCAAACCCAGGGCCACCTTCTCTTCTTAATTAATGTATAATGTAGCCATTTAAGAATGCACTTTTATTTTACATCAATTGTAAATCATTTCCAATTCTCTATAGTTGAAAGCTATATGGTATAGGGGCATATGACTCATCCAAATCATCAAAACCCCTTAGCTACGCTTTCTTTCTCACTCATAAACCTTACTCCTACTTTAATCGATCTTTCCTTGTTCTTTTTATTTGCATTCGATATGTTCTATTATCAATGTTAGTTGAATGCTGTTTTAAAACCTCAAATTACTCCCCTACTCCATTTACCTGCCACTAACAGATCATAATAAAAGAACAAAAGGGAATTAGGATGAGTACAAATAGGTCCAATTCCAATCTCTGTTTGCCCAACTCATGCATCAAGAAAGAAAGATGAGATAGCCGGCAACGACAGATAAGATGGTTGATTATACGTGATAATGAGATCTGAATACCCGATCCGGCAATAAACATATAAGAAAAAAAATAAGATCATACATGATCGGTCGATCGAGATAGGTTACATTGCATGGATAGGGAAAGAGGGGAATGGTCTCTGCTGGTCTGTCTTGTGCTTGTGTCAAGTCCCGGTAATCGGTAAAGGAATCGATTATCCAATCTATCCTTTTGAACCTGTCGTGCAGAATTCATGTTGTCAGTATCAGCTCCTTATAAGGTAATAGGACGTACCATAAAGATCATTAAGCAGTTAAATAGTCCTTATTATAAGGCATCACATTCAAGTTGGCACTCTTAATGAATTTCTGGGTAACTGCCTTTACTTTAATGTCCCCTATTTTGAAATAGAACTAGAAATGGGTTTTTCCTATCCAGTGGAATATCCTGACTATATCATAATACCCATCCTTTGCCCTGCCACCACTTCCTCCAAGACCAAGTATTACCAATTCCCATTTCAGAGCGTCGTCTTACCTCTGGAATGCCGTCGATCGGAGCCTCATTCCTGATCTCCTCAGTACTATTTTTTTTCTATCTTCCTTTGATTGTCTCTGCTTTTTAAATGGATGGCTCGTAGCGAGGGTTATTAACCTTTTGCTCCTATCGCTGTTGCTCGAGCTTGATTGCTGATTCGACTTTCCTATCCTTCTCCCTATCGTTTCGTTCTCACTCCTCTCCTTTAAAGTCTTTTATTTCCTATGTCATATAGTCGCATCTTAAGTCTTAAGGAAGGAAAGAGCCAAGCAAGGGATACGATCACACCAACAAGACCAGAGCTAGGATAAGATCTAATTAAATAGCTGCCTACTTTGGGCATGAATGTGCAGCTACTCTTCTTTTTCTTATTATAATTCTACGATTAAGGATTAAGACCACCAAATGAAACCGACTTCCTTCCCTTTGAAAGCTGGCCAATTCCTTGTAAAAGAAGAGTCCAGAATAGTAAAAGTATAAAGAGAAGTTCCCCTATTCACAATAACAGGATAAGTCCCAATTTTGAAAGTAGCAGGATGGATAAGTCGGAGTAGGAGCATTTCCTGTGGCTAGCATATTTTGAGTGTTTTCGTTCGCCCTCTAAGTCCTCAAGCAAGTCAGTTACTTTGAAAGCGCCAGTAGGGGATTTCTATTTCAATATAGCAGCTTTGATAGAAGCTGGGGATGAGAATCGAGCTGCTTTCATAGAGGGCAGGGTATATGCCGACAACAAGTTCAATGGCACCAAGAGCCGGGTCCTCCGCGTGGAAAGGCAAGAAAGTGAATCTGTATATAGTTTAGTTAGATTCAGATCGTTGGCAAGGGCATAAGGTAAAGAGTATTGATTCAAGGCAAGGCTAAGGCTAGAGCAGTCAAGAGATAGATCATAACAGCAGGCAAAGCAGTAGAAATAGGATAGGAAAAGAAAAAAGACCTTCGTAAGTTTCACTAAGTACCTTCGTTCCTCTCCAGGATCAATACTTCTTAAAATGGAAAAATCAAACCCCTTGTCAGTACGAATAACTCTTTCTTTTCTTTCCTTCTTGCCAGTGGGAGTTGGACTTTCAGTTTGAGTTCCATTTGCTGTAGGTTCTACTCCTCGTCGACAGCTAGCAGTTTCTGGACTAGCCTTCCTTGCCTTCATACTGAACCTTGTCTTAGCTAGCCCCTTTTTCGGACTAGCCTTTTTTTTGTTGCCTTAAGGCTTCCTCCTAAAGGGGAACACCAGCTAAGGTACTAATAACAGCAAGAGTAGCAACAGTTACCTCCCCTATCTCTTAAAGCTTCTGCCTTCAGACTTGCCTTGCTTTCCTGCCCTCGGCCTTCAGACGGGATGCTCTAGTTGCTGCTGGCTGCTCTTAGCTGAATGCCTTGCTTCGCCCTACAGCTAGTGGAGACAAACGACTAAGTTGATTGACGACAGGAGAACACCTTGGCTTTACGACTTTTCTGTTATTACTAATCCTTCCCTTCTTTCTAGGCCTGGACTAATGCTTCCTTATGTCTGCCATTAGCTTAAGGCTAGTGTAACGGAGGGCTTCCTCGCAAGAAGCTTTATAGTCAGGGGGCTTGTTTGGCTTTCTTCTTTCTGACTACAAGGACTAATGACCTTATTTCTTATCCGTACGCTAGGGTCGTTCGGGCGGAAAACCGAGTTGCTTACTGGGTGAAGCTTAGTCTTTCGGACCTTTCAATCTCACAACTTGAACTTTATTTTATTAGCTTAGGGCCGCTCGCACGCTTTAAGGGCTGTTGAAGGTATTGTACTAAGAAAGACTCCTGCCGTTGCTAAAGGTAAGATTTTCAAGCCGCTCAAGCAATTTCTTTAAAAAGAAGAGCAAGCAAGATAAGGCTTTTCAGCCGTATCACGCAGGAGCGCTCAAGCGCTCTATCTTACTAATAATAAAGAGGCTCGAAAGCTGCGAAGAAAGTCGAGCTGCTCTAATCGAGCTGTGAAATAGGTGTGGTAAGGTATTGGAAGTGTTCAGCGAATATAGAGAAAGACACTAAAAAAGAGCACCGTGCTATACTGGCAGAGCTTCAGCAAAACGAGGTAGATAGCTTTCGCTAATGAGAGATGGGTTTGGGGATTCGATTAGGTCTCCTAATTCATGGAATTAGTTTTCTCTTTATTTTATTAGTTTCTTTTTAAAGCAGCATTCTCCTTTGACTCTATCCCATTTTTTCATCATGGAATTCTCTCCCAGAGCTGCGAAACTAACGACTCTATTAGAAAGTAGAATTACCAACTTTTACACGAATTTTCAAGTGGATGATCTTTTGCAAGGAATAAAAAATTGATTTACATTACGATATCTTTTTCTTCCTCATTCTGATGTTGGTTATTTTAGTTGCATTGCTTCCATTTTTTATTTTTACGCTGTATGGCTCGCCTGTGGGTGGGTAAAAAAGTGTTATATGGAGGGGCAAGAGGCATTTGATACTTCTGTCTCCCCTTCCGGTCATCAAGGAAGAACTCGAACAAGAGCTCAAAGGCATTCTTCTTTTTGTTGGTTCATAGTCCATTCCGGTCTTGTTACTTTATGTTTCGGAGTCAATTGATCTCTCGATCAAGTTCTAACTAGAAATATCTTAAGAGAAGAAAAACAAGAAATCGTTTGGATTCGAGGCGAAACCCTTCTCCGCCGTTACGAAGTTCTTCTGCTCTCATCTTCGAAAAGGAAGGCTAGAGTAAGGGGGGACTTAGTCTCGTTCCCATAGTTTTCCAGGAATTGTCCACCGCTCCGTGGGCGCCCTGAAGAGCAGTGGCTCAATTGCAGCGCACCAACTGAGAGATACACTAAATGTATCAAAGCTCAATCGAAAAAAAAGAGCAATCAATTAGATCCTTACGTTACGCTCCTGGGACTCCTCGGCGCAGGGAGTACGGGCCTTCATCTCCAGAAGAAAAGCATCGAGTGCGCGGGTGCAGCTTTCGACAAAACAAATTCATTCTCGAAGTTATGGCGGAATGCAGCAAATCCCCGGCCGTGCTGGTTCTTCCCTCCACACGTTCTCAAAGCGATCGATAAAGTGAAGTACCAGAGGATTTTTCGGGATTTTTCTTTCGGAAGAAAAAGATGGAAATGACTGTTCATAATTTCACCTATACCTTTGAGATTCAAAAAGAATTGGATTTTCTTATGAAATGTTTATTATTATTAAATAATCGTTGATAGCTCTCTTCTTTAAAACTTATGCCGTAGAAGCTGACATCAGGCTATTGGCGTTTTATCTGCATCTTCTCGACCAAGACCCGGAAGGGGTTCGCTTTGTTTGGGATGAACTCGCAAGGACTCGACCCGAGGACTTCCCTCGTAGAGTGGCGTCTTTTATAAGACTCTCTCAGTGGAACTCAAAAAAAAAGAAAAGAGTTTGAGCTCTTTTGGCTTACTTTTAGCCACGCGGGGCGGCTATCCGCATGTGTCCCAAACAAAGTGACGTCAATTTTTTTGTAATGGGTATACTTGAGAGAAAAGTTTTGAATTCAACCTATCCTTATACGCTCTAAAAAGGGGTCATGGACTCCTTTTTAGTTTAGGATCCCCTTTCTACATTCCATTTTTTATTGAGCCTGGTGTGGAATCACCATCATTACACATGAATTCTTAGTATGGCTGCTGGTCTAGCGATCCCTCCTAGCCGCCGCCTAGAGTGCAGCCTGCCTGCTGAAGACCGTAACGTAAGTAACTCAGTGCTCCATACGGGGGAAATGAAAGCAGAATTCGTTCGGATCCTCCCACATGTTCAATCTTTTTTTAGCGGTTTTCCCAGAGATCTTTATCATTAATGCAACCTCCATTTTGCTCATTCATGGAGTTGTATTTAGTACCTCTAAGAAATATGATTATCCGCCGTTAGTCAGTAATGTGGGTTGGCTTGGATTACTTAGTGTTGCGCGCCTAGGAGGGCAGCGCGCTTGGGGATGCGGAGGCGACCAACGGAAGCTCGACTGGTTGGAGAGGAGCGAAAAGCCCAGCCCCCTAACCTAATGCGGCACCGGGTTTGGACCGCAGGGAACCGTAGCATGGGGGACGTCTGATCCTTTTGCCGCCGCAAGGCTGGCTAATCGTACGCAGCAGGCTCGAAGACCCCTGGTTCTGGAAGGCACATGAGTCCGAACGCTATGTTGAATGTGCGACCGACACTACACTACGTAGGTACCTGTGCAGATGAGGCGTCGGTCGGTCCTAGAAACGGCGGCAGCGGCGCGAGGAGTTAACGACCGGGCGTGCTGCAACCTAGGGATCACCAGGCAGCTCTTTCGCTCTATAGGGATCGGGGGGGCATAGCACAATTCTTCTTGGAGGAGGGTTGTTTTGCCCAGGTGACTGATCCTGCCATAATGTACTCCTACCTATTAAAGCATCG